GAAAAAAGAAGACTATGCCTTCGCCATATAGAATATGAATAATAAGTAATAATAGCATGGCACTTCGAGTTCGATATGAACAAACCATTATTGTTTTTTCATAAGATTCTGTATCGAGAGAGTAGTATGAGACAAAAGGTATTTCCGATTTGATCTTATCTATCGGGGGTCCATTTCAGCGTCACAAACTTTTTTGTTTTCACACCAGAGGCCTCTTTCCAATATTTATGTTATGAAAGAGTATTAAAATGAAAAAAAAAAAAACAAGATCATTTTTTCCTTATTTGATCGGATCAAAAAGAAACTTTGGGATTGCTGAATCACAGACGAGATAAATATATAAAGCAACGGAACCATCATAGTATTTTTTAACTCTCCCGAAAGGAAGGGTGGTAAATGGATCATTTAACGATCTGGGTCTGATAGATCCTATGTTTTCTCTTTCTTCAATGGAAGGGAAAAGTAAATTCCATTCTAGAGCCGTATGCAATGCGCAAAAAATGCCTGTACGGTTGTTCAATTCTATCTTTTTTTTCTTGTTCTTAATTCTTTATCTCTTTCCTTCGCCCGATCGTGCGAGATAGAGGAAGCATTCATTATGTTATATCATCAGGGTAATGATCCACCAACCTGCTAGTTCTTTTTATGAGGCACAAACAGGAGAATTTATCCTGGAAGCGGAAGAACTGCTGAAACTCCGCGAAACCCTCACAAGGGTTTATGTACAAAGAACGGGCAATCCCTTATGGGTTGTATCCGAAGACATGGAAAGGGATGTTTTTATGTCAGCAACAGAAGCCCAAGCTCATGGAATTGTTGATCTTGTAGCGGTCGAAAATACCGCGGATTTCACGTAAATCCGTGATTCCATTTCGAACCAACCATAATTGAATGAACTGTGAGTTGATATTTTATCTTCTTACCGAGGTAAAATGGGGTAAAATATTCAATGAAATGGAAGTAATTCATAATCATTCGGTTAGGATCGATCTAAACCAGCCCATTCTGTATACGATTCAGCATGCCAACTATTAAACAACTTATTAGAAACACAAGACAGCCAATCAGAAATGTCACAAAATCCCCCGCGCTTCGGGGATGTCCTCAGCGTCGAGGAACATGTACTAGGGTGTATGTGCGACTCGTTCAGATCATGAACTGGAACAAAAGAAGGGAGACCATTTTGACAGTATCAATGATCAGTACCAATGAATAGGATAGAATGGAAGAACTCCATTCACTATCTAAACTAAAAAAAAAGACCTCTATTGTGTATGAAATTTATGGTTTCCATTGGTAGAAATCCAATCACCTCAATTGGAGATGAGAAGCAATTCCCCATTGGTAGCAAATGGTTATCCATTAAGCGGGGGAATGGTATTTAAGAAGCAGAAAGATTATGCTCCCACTCTTGCAAGAACGGACTAACAGGGTCAGCTACCTAACCAACCTTCATAATTAAATGTCGTTACTGTATGGGTAGATCTCATTGTGAAAAGACCTATTACTGGATAATTTATGGGTAGAGCTAAAGAGTGTGAACTGTACAAGTTACTAAATAGGGAAGGGGCTCCGGTGTATAGAAAGGACCTCACCGTTTAAAAAGTAACCATAGAAACGATGGAACCCACTATTTATTCATTTACTACTTAATTTATTTTTACTATTTTTTGATACCGAGTATCGATACAATTTCTTATTTCGAGGTGAAATGCCTCGAAAAAATAAAAAAAATCGTGGTTGGGAAGGTCATAGTAGCAAAAGCCATTGGAATTTTTATTTTATACATCGGAAGAATCAGTTTTGTTATTAATAGACCAGGAGGAGGGAAAAGAATGACTGAAAGAAAAGAAATCAATTAGTTATTCATCAAAGTTTCATTTGATTCAATGACCAGAATTAGACGAGGATATATAGCTCGGAGACGTAGAACAAAAATTCGTTTATTTGCATCAACCTTTCGAGGGGCTCATTCAAGACTTACTCGAACTATTACTCAACAGAAAATGAGAGCTTTGGTTTCTGCTCATCGGGATAGGGGCAGGCAAAAGAGAGATTTTCGTCGTTTGTGGATCACTCGTATAAATGCAGTAATTCGTGAGAATAGGGTATCCTATAGTTATAGTCGATTAATACACGATCTGCACAAGGGGCAGTTGCTTCTTAATCGTAAAATACTTGCACAAATAGCTATATCAAATAGGAATTGTCTTTACATGATTTCCAATGAGATCATTAAATAAGGGGATTGGAAGGAATCCACCAGAATGATTTAAACGGAGTTCCCCGGAGAATGAACTCCGGGAAGGTAGAGTATAAATTACTATGATAAAGTAGTAAAAATGAACGAACACGTTTCAATAATAAAAGATTTTTTCTTCCCCGATTCTTTTTTGTTTCTTACGACATGACAATCCAATCTGGATTCTCTAATTTTTGAACAAAACATCAACCTGAGTTGGGGTTCGGATTGGAATTTTGATTCAATTGAGGCGTAGGC